TCATTAGAAATTGGACAGGTAAGGAAATTTCTTGTTGAGTTACGTACTTATTTAAAAACGAATAAACCGCAGTTCCAAGAAATCATATCTTCTACCAAGACATTTACCGAGGAAGCGGAAATCCTTTTGAAAGAGGCTATTCAGGATCAGATGGAACGTTTTCTACTTCAGGAACAAGTATAAAGAAAGTGTTTGAATCTTGATCAATCTTTCTATTAATTAGAAGCTTTCTATATAATCTTTAGAATATGCTTTTCTATTATGATCTTATGACTTTATAGTTTCTAATAAACTTTATTATTTATTATCAATTCTAAATTTAATAAATAACTAAAAAAAACTTCTTAATTTATAAGAAGTTATCCTTAATATAAAGATAAAAACGAAAATCTTTAAACTCTATAACGAAAATCTTTAAACTCTATATTTATTATATATAGTTATCTATCTTTTATTCTATATATATTCTATAATAATAATAAAAATAGTATCTATTTTACTATTAATATACTTCTACTATATACTATATAATTGTACATTAATTTACAATTTCATTTATATAATTTGATATAGAATTTGAATTTCTATAAGAAATTGTAGAAATTACATATTAATTATTTCTTTAATATATATTAAAGAAATAATTAATATGTAATAAGAGCGCCTCTTATTCAAGTTATTCAAAATATCATATCTTTCGTGACATAGAAATAGAAAATATATATATGGAAATAAACTGCGTCCAATAGGATTTGAACCTATACCAAAGGTTTAGAAGACCTCTGTCCTATCCATTAGACAATGGACGCTTTTCACTCCAATTTTCATATTTCTTGTTCGGAAAAATAGTTGAAAGAATTCCAAGAATTTAGTATTCAAGTCAATGATGCATTACATTAATTCGATTCATTCCATTTTTTTATTTAATATTTTAATAATATTAATATTTCATTTTTAGAATATTAAAGATTATAACGATAAAGTAAAAGCGGGTAGCGGGAATCGAACCCGCATCGTTAGCTTGGAAGGCTAGGGGTTATAGTCGACGTTGATTCATCATTTTTAACGTCTCTAATTCAAAACTGAACGTGAAACTTTGGTTTCATTCAGCTCCTTTATGGAAGATGGATAAATTCCCAGATTCAGACATGAACGAAATAAAAAAATCCGACCCATAACGTCTATGTCAGCTTTTATGTTTAAATCTATTCAGAACAACCCGCTTTCTAGACGATCCCTATAGAAAGGAGGGGGTTTATATTCTAACAATCTTTCTAGTTACTTCGTTCTCTACTTCTATTTGAAAGAATCCTTAGGAAAAGTATTTTGTTTCCACCGAGCTAAAACAATTTATCGATGTCTTTAGTAAACCAAAGACATTGTTTAATAGCTGTTTTGCTTCAATTCCCCCTATAGAAATGAAAAATTGAAGATTTAGTTACGATTAGAAATACACTTTTTATCTTTATCCATGGGTCCTTTACTCATACTCATTCAATTGGAAGTATTTATCCAATAAAAAAAATTATGTTTCGTAATCTCATAATCCAATTTTTCAATTTAAAATTGATTCTTGGATACAAATCACGAGAATGTATATTCTTCCTCGAATTTTTCATTGAGAGGTAAAGGATTCAATCCTTTTAAGAACTAAAGTTTTTGTTCGGAATGAATATTAATCAAACCGAAAGACCCTTTAACTATATAAGGGGTTATAGAACGAATCACACTTTTACCACTAAACTATACCCGCTACAATCCGATTATTGTATATAAATGGACCTTTTGTCGACCCTAATCAAAACTAAAACAAAAGATCAGAAAAGAATCATGAAAACTAGAGCGTTTACCTTTTGTATCAGAGGACCTAATGAGATTAGGAAAAGGGGATTCATTTCACTTTAATAACAAAATAACTAAATAACAAGTGCTTTTTTGCCCGAGGTTTTGTCTCGAACTTAAGTCATAACACAAAAATGGGTTGTGGCAAGAAACGAGAGTTCCCTTTTTCTTATTTAAACCGGAATAAAAGGACTAACTAAGAAAGAAATGGCACTTTGATTCGATACCATTTGATTATATATCATAAAAATTGAAAAGGTTCTTTTTGTTTATCGCAATAACAAGCAATTTTTTTTTCTTTATTTATTTTTTTTTTTTTCAAATTTAATAAATCTTTTGATTTATGATTTGTTGGAACAAAAGGGCGGGCCCGGCTAAGTACTGACCAGGCCGGGCCGTGGAACTAAAAAGCCCCTTCGGACGAAATCACGAAATCAAAAAATAAGAGTATATACTATGACGGGCGTTTTCAAGCCTTATTTTTTATAATGTAACATAGTATTATCCTTTTTCAATTGAGAGGAGAGATGGCTGAGTGGACTAAAGCGTCGGATTGCTAATCCGTTGTACGAGTTTTTCGTACCGAGGGTTCGAATCCCTCTCTTTCCGTTTTCATTGACGACTTGGCATTTTCTTTCGAATTTATCGCGAGCTCTTTTTTATTATATTATTTTTATTATTTTTTATTATATTATTTTTATTATATAGTTAAAAATTATATAGTTAAAGAAGTGGAATAGATAAAATCTTACTAATAACAGTTTAAAATCAAGCAAAGAAAACCTTATTTTTTATTCTTCACGTCCAGGATTACGTCCTGGATCATTAGACAGGAATCCGAAGATAAAGAGAGAAACAAAGAATATCACTACCGTGTAAACAAATAGTTTGAGAGTAAGCATTACACAATCTCCAAGATTTTTTTTTAGGAAAAAAGAGAATAGATTCTCCACTTTTATACCACATACCCTACCCTTTTTTATTTTGACACCAAGAAATAAAGTGGGGTGATCCGGATTTGTCGCGGTTGTACAAGAATTTCAATATTTGAATTGAGAGTGTAAGACGTATCTGATCTTATCAATTCCACGAATTTTTTTCGAATAAATCATGAATTTGTCTGGGACTTTATTAAAAATATCATCGAAAACTTACAGCAGCTTGCCAAACAAAGGCTAAGAGAAAAAAGAACAGGGGTATTACTGGCATAACATCTACAATTGGATTCAAAAAAGCGTAGGCTTCGGGCAATTTGGCGACGAAAAAACTACTGGAATAAAGAGCAGAATTAAGGTAGATACAGATCAAACTTAAAATATTAAGCATAACAAACATTTTGTTTTTGGGGATAATTGTATTTATTTTGATTGAGTTATTAATAAATTGAATCGAGTTTTTTATTATTATATTTTATTATTATAAATAGGGTATTATTGATAGACGAAAAAAAAATGAATAAAAATAAATAAGATAGACCAAAAAACTTTCTTTGATTTGAACTCACCCAATCAAAAATCCTTCTATATCTCAAATCAAAAGAGAATAGAATAAATCATACTTTCGTACAATATCTTAATTGAATTATATGTAATGATCAATAAATTCAGTTTAATTCTATGTCTACATGTATAGTCTACATGTATAAAAATTCTAGTAATCCATTTTAGAAATAATAGATATTTAGACTGGAGTTGACGAATAACCCGTACCAATATTAGTGTTTATTAGTGTCGAATAGAAATAAATGGGGCGTGGCCAAGTGGTAAGGCAACGGGTTTTGGTCCCGCTACTCGGAGGTTCGAATCCTTCCGTCCCAGAGCATACCCCGTCTATATATATTATTATATAATGTGATCATTATATTAACATTCTATTAATATAATATATTTCTAATTTTTTTTTTTTGATATATATAAAATATATCATAATAAAATATATATAAAAGATTGCCTTTTCGAACAGCCTTCTGTATTAAGAGTAGAATATTGGTATAGAATGTGATTATTATTTTTTTTTCATAATCCGCGGAATCCTATCTTTTTCACAAATTTAATTGAGTTCAAATAACACGCAAACGATTTTACAGTATAAATCAGTATAAATATGAAAAAATAACAACATCAAATTTCTCCCTTACATCAGTGTTTTTTTATCTATCTTTTTTTAATCACAGATGGTTTAATCCAATATGAATTTCTCTCTCTCTTACTGATGATAAAAAACGAAAGGTCCTTGCTGTAAAACTTTATGTTATGCAAAATGCAAATAATTATATCGGATAGGAGATTTTTCAATCAATTCAATCTTTGTAACGAACTCCTATGAGTTCTTGGTACTTGAAGAAGTGTGAAATTGTTGAATTTATGCTACCACTATTATGTTACTTGAAGATACAGATTCAAAATAACTTGTTTCTTCGTATTATATTTATTTATTCGTGTTATATTAGTTAGAATTTAGTTAACTAATTTGATTTTTACAATAATCGAAAAGTATTCTCAAATTTAGAATAATATAAATAAGAAAATAGAAATAAAAAAAAAAATTATTTTTATAGAATTTCCAATATTAAATTCTATTAATCTCTATCCGAACTAATGATTATTCATGATTCCATAATTGAATCAATTACATATGGGTTCCAAACTGAAGGAATGTTATGGTAAAACTTCGTTTAAAACGATGTGGTAGAAAGCAACGTGCGACTTGAAGGACATGATCCGCTGTGGAGTCTTACATCCACCATTTTTTTATATATTATATAGGAATGAAAGTGCTCTTGGCTCGACATCATTTGTTCTGTTCCGCTGTAACTCTCTTTTTTTGGGGGGTATGATATAATATAATATAGTATAGGATGGAGCTCGAGTAGAAAGTATTGATTTATTTTTCAGGGGCAAGAATCTAGGGTTAGTATCAATCAATAAATTGGAACAGCTTCGTAAGTATATTTTCGATACATAAACTTAAAGGGTCCTATTCGAGAAACTTTCCAATTCAAAAGGAAAGTTTGTTGAAATTGGTAAAACTCTTTCGATCAAATCAAAAGGAAAGTGTATTACGCAGGAATCAAACATTCGTATGATTCTTTGACAGAAAGAAATCACAAAAAATGGTATGTTGCTGCCGTTTTGAAAGGATTTAAAGATCACCGAAGTAATGTCTAAACCCAATGATTCAAGGCAAAGATCCTGGAACAAGGAAATACCATTTTCAATTGTCTTAACAACTAGATCAGAAAAGAATCAAAATGGATTCTAAAGAAGACAGACAATTAAAGGGTTAGAGACCGCTCAATAGATGAAATATCTAAAAGGTTTCTCTTTTGAGTTATTTCAGAGTTATCCAACTTGAGTTATGAGGGTGCAAATACGACTAATTTTCTTTTTTGTTGGGTAAGAATAAGAAAAAATTACTAAAATCAATAGTCTAATTAATTTGATGATTTTATTTTATGGATATATATTTGATATTGTAATTCTATACATAGACATAATTTCTAATTTTCTCGAGCCGTACGAGGGGAAAACTTCTTATACGTTTCTAGGGGGGGTATTCTTCATCTATCCCAATGAGCCATTTATCGAATCGTTGCAATTGATGTTCGATCCCGACGAGAGGGAAGAGATCTTCGTAAAGTGGGTTTTTATGATCCGATAAAGAATCAAATCTATTTAAATGTTCCTGCTATTCTATACTTCCTTGAAAAAGGCGCTCAACCTACAGGAACTGTTCATGATATTTCAAAAAAGGCGGGGGTTTTTACGGAACTTCGCCTTAATCAACAAACAAAATTCAATTAATAAAATAAATATAGAAAAAAAGATCAAGTGAATAAATAAGAAATGACGTAGAAGTAATGGGGTCTATAGACATAAAAATTTGACATTACCCCCGTTTTCGTTGGAACTCTATGAACAAAAAAAAAACAAAGGACTAAATCTGCTTATTTTAGTTATTGAATAAACCTCATTTTTTTTCTACTTCTCCTCCGTCTTCCTTAATTTAGTCTTCCACCTATATTATATAGTGCCAATCCAACACAAGTCCTTCGTTTTTTTTTATATTTCAATTTAAATAATTTGAATTTGATTCATTTTAATTGATTGAAATCGGAATTGTTAGTTCGATTTAGAATTTGTTTTCTCTTTTGTATACGTATGCTTTTCTCAATATTCATATTGACAACAGTGTATCAAATAAATATAATCCGATCGTGGATAAATGGATCTATTTATCCCTGTTCCATAGATTTTATTTCATTCAAATAATAGGCTCTTATATTTTCTGTCATACAAGAAGTCTTTTTTGATTAAGATTTTAATCAATTAAACTCGATATATACTAATTGATATATACTAATTAATGGATAATATAAGAGAAGAGAGACAAGAGGCGGTCTATAAATATTTGAAAATCTTTGATTTTATCCTTATTTTATCTTTTATTTGAGAATTTTTTGTATTTTCGTCGGATTTGTTCATTTTTATTATGTTCAGTTAGAGTTTTTTTTTCATTTTTTTTTTTTTTTAATGGTTTGATTGTGTTGTACCATTCAATTTCGTTATTTATTGGGATTCTGATTGTATCTACACATTCTAATTTGTTTATTTGGGTTGCTAACTCAACGGTAGAGTACTCGGCTTTTAAGTGCGGCTAGCATCTTTTACACATTTGTATGAAGCAACAGATTCGTCCATACCATCGGTAGAGTTTGTAAGACCACGACTGATCCTGAAAGGAATGAATGGAAAAAGCAGCATGTCGTAGGATAATTCTGAGAATATTTCATTCTTACTGAATAGGTCCAAAATCTTATTTCAATTGTTTAAATTCAATAAAAAAAAAAAAAAGAATTTTTTGGGGGGGTCGAATGAATAAATGGGTAGAGCCTTACTAGAGGTTCCAATTCTAGGGAAATAAAAAGTAACGAGCTTCTGTTCTTCATTTTTGAATGATTACCCCATCTAATTAGACGTTAAAAATATATTAGTGCTTGATGCGGGAAAAGCTTTTCCGATGAGTGGATTAGAAATTTCTTATGAATCCTAACTATTAGCTATTCCCCTTTATGGGGTAGAGATAAATGTGTAGAAGAAGGCAGTATATTGATAAAGAGATTTTTTTTTTTCAAAATCAAAAGAGCGATTGGATTGATAAAATAAAGGGCTTCTAACTATCTTGTTATCCTATAAATGAACATAAATCTATTATATGGAAAGGGAGGGTCTGGAGAGTCCGTTGATGAGTTTGACTTGTTTCCGAGGTATCTAATTTTTTCTTACTATAATATAAATACCTTGTTTTGACTGTATCGTACTACGGATCATTTGATAACCCAATAAATCACCTATTTCTTTTCTGATTCAAATTGAATTTTAAATGGAAGAATTTCAAGGATATTTAGAATTATATAGATCTCAGCAACATGACTTCCTATACCCACTTATCTTTCGGGAGTATATTTATGCACTTGCTCATGATCGTGGTTTAAATAGATCCGTTTTGTTGGATAATGTAGGTTATGACAAGAAATCTAGTTTACTAATTATAAAACGTTTAATTAGTCGAATGTATCAACAGAATCATTTTATTATTTCCCTTAATGATTCGAATCAAAATAAATTTTTTGGGTACAACAAAAATTTGTATTCTCAA